GGTATAGATACCAGAAAAAGACGGGAAGCCGTCTTCACAAACATAAATAGATATATATATATCTTTATTCTTTTTTAACTTTAACAAACCGTTTTTCACAAAAAAAATTCTTTTATCCCGACTCCGAGGGAAAGCTCTTTATTTGATTAAAACTTTTCTATTTTTATAGTTTTATAGTTAGTAGTTAGAATTGATTGTAATTGTACGCATCATACTTATAGCAAGAATCGAATATGAATAACTCGCGATTCACTCGTTGTTTCGGCCATAATCATTATGGAGGAGAGATGGCCGAGTGGTTCAAGGCGTAGCATTGGAACTGCTATGTAGGCTTTTGTTTACCGAGGGTTCGAATCCCTCTCTTTCCGGACCTTCATCTAATTTCTCAATGTTATTGACCACAATGTATCAAATCCCATAAGAATAAGAATGGATACCTTTATCCAAAGAGTTAGGCTTTCCTCTTAATAGAATATAGATTTTCTATTCCTAATTCCTAATTTCTGCGGTAGATAAAATACTGGAAAGTAGGGACAAGGAATGAGAATATCCCTACCATTCTATGATATATGAATGGGAGAAAAATCCCCCGACCAAACTCTTACCTTGGTCCTCTTTACTTAGGCGAGAGGGGGCAAAATAAAATTGTCCGAACCCTTCTTGTTTTAGTTAGGTTTAAGTCTGACGAGAATAATATTCTACGACTAGTAATTCATTTATTTTCAAGCCAACCCATTTAGTATCTATTATTTGATTGACCAATCCCTTATATTCAAATGAGTGAAGAGTCAAATGTTTTGGCAATTCCTCCCCCGAAGATGAATCAAGATAATTTTGAATCATAGTTCTAGATTTTTGTTCATCCCTCGCTGTAATAATATCCCGGGGTTTACAGCGATAACTTGGTATATTTACTATACGACCATTAACTAAAATATGTCTATGGTTAACTAATTGGCGGGCTCGCGGAATAGTTGACGCCATACCCAATCGAAAAAGGATGTTATCCAAACGCATTTCAAGTAATTGTAGTAAAACCCGACCCGTTGACCCTTTGGCTTTTGCGGCGATACGAACGTATTTAAGTAATTGTCGTTCTGTAAGACCGTAATGAAAACGCAATTTTTGTTTTTCTTCTAAACGAATACGATATTGAGATTTTTTACCGGAGCGCGATTGATTTCTAAGATCGCTCCCGACTCTAGGCCTTTTACTAGTTAGTCCCGGTAAAGTCCCCAGACGGCGTATTTTTTTGAAACGAGGCCCTCGGTAACGTGACATAAAGACTCCTTATTTTATTTATTTTATTGAAATTTCATAAACTTAAATTAAAACTGAACTAAAGGATAAATATGATAAATGAGGCAAAATTTACCGAAGCATTATACTACTTATTTATACTACAAAGAATAATGAGATGGATTGTATTCATATCCGAACTCTATTGTATATACACAAATAATGTTTATAAATTTATAAATTTATAAAAAAGGGTCCTTTTCTTGTTTTTCTTGTTCTTGATTTGTTCTGTAGAGATTGAATTCCTCTAACTTTTTTTCATAATTGGTAGTTTCTACCCCAGGATAATCCTTGATCCTTGGAACAAAGGAAAGAAATGTTTTCAACATTCTTTATATTTCAAAAATACATTATCAATCATGGAAAAAATCAAACAAATCAAGAAAAGCCAGCTATCGGAGTCGAACCGATGACCATCGCATTACAAATGCGATGCTCTAACCTCTGAGCTAAGCGGGCTTACATAATAGAAATTGTACATGCATAGGAATTTAATAAACTACTGGAATCTTAGCTATTAACTTTTTATTCTTAGTTATTCATAATTAATATGAATATAAAAAAAAGAATCGATCCTTCGAGTATTCAAAATTGCACGAGACAAATGATAGAAAGAGAGGCATATATAATAAATGTGGTATATATACATTTCTATTGAATTGCCGATACAGAAATGATAGAATCATTTCTGATTAGACTCAATATGGTTCTCGGGTAGAGATGAAAAAAGATAGACAAGAAATCAAATAAAATAAGAGGAAACACTGTTATAGGAATCGGTATTTAATGACTTCAACAGTTCCACCAGTATAATAGAATAGAAATGAAATAAAAAAAAACAGAATGGCATAATTCTAATAAATAATTAGAATAAAATAATCCAATTTGAATCTCAAAACAAAAGGGAAGGGGATATGGCGAAATTGGTAGACGCTACGGACTTAATTGGATTGAGCCTTGGTATGGAAACTTACTAAGTGATAACTTTCAAATTCAGAGAAACCCTGGAATAAAAAATGGGCAATCCTGAGCCAAATCCTGTTTTCCGAAACCAAACAAAGATTCATAAAGAAAGACAGAACAAAAAAAAGGATAGGTGCAGAGACTCAATGGAAGCTGTTCTAACAAATGGAGTTGATTGCGATTAGTAAAGTAAAGAAATCCTTTCGTCAAAACTCCAGAAAGGATAAAGTAAAGGATA